AGGATGGCCCTTACGTAAAGATTATATTGTGCCCAAATTTTATGAAATCCAAGATGCATATTGAACGAGAAAATTTTTAACTTCTAGGGTATGAGATAGCTAAAAACTTTTTTTCGAGTATTATGTTATGGATTGAGAAAAAATAAAAGACAAATTTCGAATTTTTTGAGATTCTCAAAAGTTTTCTTTTGAATGAGATAAGAGCCAATAGAATGTGAATTTTGTACCGCGCATACATTAATAATTTACTTATAGAGTTTTGTATTCTGTAAAGTCATAGAATATATGAGGAAAGGCAAACATATAAACCGCTAAAGCTATATTAAAGGTAATCCGATTCTATTTCTACTGGATCGAGGATAAAGTTTCTTTATTTATTTTTTTCGAGGCTCTACTTTCAATTTTTGTTTTGGGGGGGTTTAACTAACTAATGGGATCTATTTTATAAACTATCTACCCATCTATTTTTTAGATGGGTAGTATAGTACGAAAACTAGCTAAATAAAGAATTTACTTATGTGTCAGAATCTCGACTATTTTGCCATTTCTAGTTATAGAATGAAGAATATATTGATCAAAAAAGAAATCATGTGCCAGGAACCAGATTTGAACTGGTGACACGAGGATTTTCAGTCCTCTGCTCTACCAGCTGAGCTATCCCGACCATTTCCCTTTCTGGTGCATCATCTCCCCATTTTACGAGATAATTTGTCAATTTAACTAGCTAGGGGGTGAAATAAAATAAGTTTTATGGGGATAGAGGGACTTGAACCCTCACGATTTTTAAAGTCGACGGATTTTCCTCTTACTATAAATTTAATTGTTATCAATATTGACATGTAGAACGGGACTCTATCTTTATTCTCATCCGATTAATAAGTTCTTCACAAGATCTATCAGACTATGGAGTGAGTGTGAATGTTTTTATTAATTCTGCTTTCAACTTGGAATCGATTTTTCATTTCTTATTCTGATAATATGGATTTCTATATTATTTATTAAAAATTATATCTAAATATCTAATCTAAAATAAAATTTCGAAAAAAAAAATACAGAATAAATCAGTACAGGCAACCCCATTTGTTAGAACAGCTCCCTTTGAGTCTCTGCACCTATCCTTTGATAAAAAAAAAAAAGAAACAAAACATAAAGGAGTTGGCTCAGGATTGCCCTTTTTTTAATTCCAGGGTTTCTCTGAATTTGAAAGGTTTCACCTAGTAAATTTCCATACTAAGGCTCAATCCAATTAAGTCCGTAGCGTCTACCGATTTCGCCATATCCCCCCGTTGTATTTTATTAAAATTAGGATCCCAATGTGATGTCCTTCCCTTTTTTCTTTATTTCTATTTATTGGGAAACCAATAAATAGAAAAATTTATTTGAATTTGATTTGGTCTAATCCGAAATGATTCTATCATTTCTGTAGGTATAATTCAATATAGATGAATAGAGAGCATATATATTATGCTTCTTTCCTTTATGCAATTTTTCATACTCAAAGGGTCGATTCTTTGTTTCTGAATGAACATTAAAGACTAGTTTAGTAGGTTTTCTGGGGGCAGACTCATAAATAACATAACGCAAAAAAATTAAAATGATATAAATTTTAAATTGAATTGAAATAAAATTCACTTGTTCTAGCCGAAAAATATAAAATCTCTAGAGATAAACTAAATAAATTTAATATTTCGTATTATTTATATAAAATTTTGAATAAAATAATATAATAATAAGTTTAATTTAAGATATAATTTTTATGTGTGGTAAATTTCTATGAGCCCGCTTAGCTCAGAGGTTAGAGCATCGCATTTGTAATGCGATGGTCATCGGTTCGATTCCGATAGCCGGCTTTTCTTTCTTCTTTTTTTATCAAATATGCCGATAGCCGCAGAAATTCCTATTGTGAATAAAAGGATTGAGTCTTGGCATATACTTACCATAGATTTTAGAATATCTAAATGGATTTATATATCATATATACAATATATCTTGTAATACTTCAGGAGATTTCGTTTCATTTCTCATTTAGTTTTAATTTTGTTTTTTCTAATTTTCTAAAAAAAAATATATATAAATAAATCAAAGTAAAGGAGTCTTTATGTCACGTTACCGAGGCCCTCGTTTCAAAAAAATACGCCGTTTAGGGGCTTTGCCTGGACTAACAAAAAAAAAGCCTAAAACCGGAAGTGATCTTAGAGCCCAATCACGCTCCGTGAAAAGATCTCAATATCGTATTCGTTTAGAAGAAAAACAAAAATTGCGTTTTCATTATGGTATTACAGAACGACAATTACTTAAATATGTTCATATCGCCAGAAAAGCCAAAGGGTCAACAGGTCAGGTTTTACTACAATTACTTGAAATGCGTTTGGATAACATCCTTTTTCGATTGGGTATGGCGCCGACTATTCCTGGAGCCCGTCAATTAGTTAATCATAGACATATTTTAGTTAATGGCTGTATAGTAGACATACCGAGTTATCGTTGCAAACCCCAAGATACTATTACGGCAAAGGATACACAAAAATCCAGAACTCTAATTCAAAATTCATCCCCCCTTGAGGAATTGCCCAAACATTTGACTCTTGACCCATTTCCATATAAAGGATTAGTCAATCAAATAATAGATAGTAAGTGGGTCGGTTTGAAAATAAATGAATTGTTGGTGGTAGAATATTATTCTCGTCAGACTTAATCTGAACTAAAAAATAAAGCAAAAGGTTCGGACACTTTATCTTTCTGTTATTTAATGGTATTTTACAGTAAACAGTAAGGAATGTTGGTGCATTAGGTCAAAGTACGGAAAGAGAGGGATTCGAACCCTCGGTAAACAAAAGCCTACATAGCAGTTCCAATGCTACGCCTTGAACCACTCGGCCACCTCTCCGATATTATTATTTTATGTTATTATGAGGTTAAAATCTAAAAAAAGTGAGCCATTCTAAAGAATTCTCTTCGATAACTTAAAAAAAAATTTAATGCCTTTAGGAATTCCTATAATTACTACATTTTAGTTGGATGAATTCGGATACGGGTGGGATTCTCCTATTTCGTATTGATTTTGATTCTTGAATAAAAATAAAGAAGTCTTTTTATTAATTGAAATAATTATAATTCGAAAAAAGCAAAAATAGAAAAATTTTAATTTATTTAAGTATAAGTTTTGTATCTTTAGAACTGAGTCTGTTTTTATGTTATTTCGTACTGTACAAATCCTTTGTTTGGAGAATCCCTTTTCACAAGAGGTAATGAGAATAATTATAGAATGGATTGATACGTATGACTAGATCGCAAATAAATGGAAATTTTATTGATAAGACCTTTTCAATTGTGGCCAATATCTTATTACGAATAATTCCGACAACTTCGGGAGAAAAAGAGGCATTTACTTATTACAGAGATGGTGTGATTTGATTCTTTTTTTTCTAGTTTAATGAAAAAAAAAGCCACACGATTTTAAATAGTAAAGAACAAATATTCTTTATTAATAAATCTACGCTTTTTGAAGGTGACGTTTAGAAATAGAACAATTCCTTCTGTCGTGTATTCCCGATTGATGCAGCCTCAAATACTATAGCTTCTATTATTAATTTGAGTATTTAGTATTGAGCGGAAGGTTCTACCTGTGTGTTTTGTATTACAGGTCAATCCTACTTCCTAGTAATAAAGTACCATATAGGCGGCATAAAGGAAAAAGCACTACACCTAGAAATCGACAACACGAAAGCTTTGTTAAAAACGACTTACTCCCTTTTCTTATCTGGTCTGGATTGGGATTAACAACAATGGTTGGGACAACAAACATCCATCTCGTTGGTACTTCGGATACCCGTATAACCATCAAAGACTGTTGAAGTGACTATTTCCTGCAAAAAAATTAGGGGGCGTTGAGAACAAAGTAATTGTTGGAGCTATCTTTTGCTATATTAGTATCAAGGTTTTTGATTTTAGTACAAGTTCTTGCGCAAGAAGGTTGGTTAGATATTTTTTGCAAAAACACTAGCCCCACTCAGTTTATAATGAGAAATTTTCAACCGTGTTTATTATATTCTTTTTTATTCTCATTATGCGTATTTAAAGGAGGAGCCGTATGATATGCAAATTTCACGTACGGTTCTGGAACGGAGATTCTTTGAATCGAATGACGACCGTAACGGATGTCAGCTCAATCCGAAGGAAATTATGCGGAAGCTTTACAGAATTATTATGAAGCTATGCGACTAGAAATCGACCCCTACGATCGAAGTTATATACTCTATAATATAGGCCTTATTCACACAAGTAATGGGGAACATACGAAAGCTTTAGAATATTATTTCAGGGCACTCGAACGAAACCCATTTTTACCCCAAGCTTTTAATAATATGGCAGTGATCTGCCATTACGTGCGACTATCTCCACTATAGAAGAAAAAGGGAAGACTTAGTAAATATATATAATATAAATACTAAAAAAAGGCTCACTACAAATGCATCGTCTAAAAGACGATTTTTTGAGCTGTAGGAAATAAAAAAACTTCATAGAAATTTAATTTAAATATGAAGATACGAAGAAATACGAGATGCCTAGATACTTTGTCGTCTATGGATAATAAATTTTAATTGATAGAGAGGAAGCACCGTAAAGATCAATTAACGAGGTTTTGGTCCAATATATTAATAAAAAACTGCTTATTTATGCCTGATAAATAAAAATTAGGAATTAACTTATGTAATAGAGTTGATCCACTAAGGTATTGAGCGGCGGTGTAGGATCAGATCCCAAAGATAGTAAGTCTTTTCTTTCTTACTTTATTTTTGAAAGAAAGTCCTTCTCAAAGATTCTATATGAAATCGAGATAGTTACTTTGCCGAAAATACTAACGATAGGAGTAAATACCTAGACTTTTTTCTTCTGCAAGTGGGAGAAAAGATAAAACTCATTATTATTAATTAAGCAAATATTTTAATTAATAGTTCATTGAATAAAAATGAAAGTTTGAAACTCATCCGATTAACCTCTTTTGGTTACCCTGAAGAGCGGGATAGGTCTATGAGAAATCTCACTCCGTTATTTTATATTTTAGGTAAAAAAAGACACCAAAAGAATTGACTGTGGAGCCGTATGAGGTAGGAAAGTCTCAAGTACGGTTCTAAGGGAAGGAATTGACCCTCCTATTCCGACCGGGGAGAACAGGCCATACGACAGGGAGATTCTGAAATTGCGGAGGCTTGGTTTGATCAAGCCGCTGAGTATTGGAAACAAGCTATAACGCTTACTCCTGGGAATTATATTGAAGCGCATAATTGGTTGAAGATCACGGGACGTTTTGAATAAAAAATTATTGGTTAATTAATAATTTTTTATGGTATTATGGGAAGAACTAATAAAAGAATTTCATTATATCCCTTATCAGAATCATATTTCAATAAACGATTATATCAGTTTATTCATCGATTTGAATTATTTATTCAATTGAAAATTCGATATTAGTTGATGAGAGTTATGCCGGAAACATAACAAACGTGCAATTTATTCTTTTCATCTAAATTAATATTGAATCAGATATATTATGAATTGGCGATCAGAATGTATATGGATAGAACTTATAAAAGGATCTCGACAAATAAGTAATTTCGGTTGGGCTTTTATCCTTTTTGGGGGTTCATTAGGATTCGTATTGGTTGGAATTTCTAGCTATCTTGGTAGTAATTTGATATCTTTATTTCCTCCCCAGGAAATTATTTTTTTTCCACAAGGGCTCGTGATGTCTTTCTATGGAATTGCAGGCCTCTTTATTAGCTCTTACTTGTGGTGTACAATTTCGTTGAATGTAGGTAGTGGTTATGATTTTTTTGATAAAAAAGAAGGAATAGTATGTATTTTTCGTTGGGGATTTCCTGGAAAAAATCGTCGCATCTGCCTCCGATTTCTGATCAAAGATATTCAGTCTATTAGAATAGAACTGAAAGAGGGTATTTATACTCGTCGTGTCCTTTATCTGGAAATAAGAGGCCAGGGGGCGATTCCTTTGACCCGTACGGATGAAAATTTGACTCCACGAGAAATTGAACAAAAAGCTGCAGAATTGGCCTATTTTTTGCGTGTACCAATTGAAGTCTTTTGAAATGATAAATACTTAAATTTGGAATAAAAAATCTCTTTTTTGACGATATCCCTACCTTAATGGAAATTTCATGATAACGCCCCCTTGAGTCAAAACAGACGTAGACAGACCAACCAACTTTTTAAAGACAAGGTAAGGGGTCTTTGGGTGGCAATAGATTCAATCAATTAAGTAACATAAATTAACAAAAAACGAATGGAGGAATTCATCCCCTAATATATCAAAATTTAGTCTTTTTTTTTTTATCAAGTATTTGGACTTGATAGATTAGATACAAATAAATAAGGTCCATTGAATACTCTTTTTATATTTCTGTATTTTTCAAACAAATTCAAAGAAATTGGATACTTGTAATAGACTTCAGGTTTGATAGAACTGCTAGATTGCATAGAGTTAACGAATGCGACAAGTTCATAAACAATTTATAAAATGGAAAAAAAGAAATCATTTATTACTTTTCTATATTTTGTATCTATAGTCTTTTTACCCCGGTGGATCGCGCTATCATGTCAAAAAAGTCTGGAATCCTGGATTACTAATTGGTGGAATACTAAGCAATCGGAAACTTTTTTCAACGATATTCCAGAAAAAAGTTTTATTGAAAAATTCATCGAATTAGAAGAGCTACGCTTGTTGGACGAAATCATAAAGGAATACCCAGAAAAACAAAAATTTTGTATAGGAATCCATAACGAAACGATTCAATGGATCAAGATGTACAATGAAGATTGTATCCATATGATTTTACAATTCTCGACAAATATAATATGTTTTATTATTCTAAGCGGTTATTCTATTCTGGGGAATAAAGAACTTATTCTTCTAAATTCTTGGGTTCAAGAATTCCTATATAACTTAAGTGACACAATAAAAGCTTTTTCTATTCTGTTATTAACTGATTTATGTATCGGATTTCATTCGCCCCACGGTTGGGAACTAATGATTGGCTCTATCTACAAAGATTTTGGATTTGCTCATAATGAGCAAATTATATCGGGTCTTGTTTCTACTTTTCCAGTCATTCTAGATACAATTTTGAAATATTGGATTTTCCACTATTTAAATCGCGTATCCCCATCGCTTGTAGTTATTTATCATTCGCTGAATGACTGAAAAGAAAAAAGATATATAGAATTGAAAATTCATTAGTAATATATATTCTTTCTTATTTCATTAAATTCAGTTTCAGTTTTTTTAAGCAAAATCGCGGATAGGAAACTATACTAGCAACCTATCCTATATTATTGTAGAAATTTTCGAGATGAATGATTGGACCATGCAAATTATAAATACTTTTTCTTGGATAAAAGAGCAGATTATTCGATCCATTTCCGTATCGCTCATGATATATATAATGACTCGGCCCTCGAGTTCAAATGCATATCCCATTTTTG